TTCTCTGGACCCTATTGAATTTCATTCGGAGGAGGAACCCTATAAAGATCGTATTGATTCTTATCAAACAAAGACAGGATTAACTGAAGCTGTTCAAACAGGCACAGGTCAACTAAACGGTATTCCGATAGCAATCGGGGTTATGGATTTTCAGTTTATGGGGGGTAGTATGGGATCTGCAGTAGGCGAGAAAATTACCCGTTTGATCGAGTATGCTACCAAGAGCTTTCTCCCTCTTATTCTAGTGTGTGCTTCCGGAGGAGCACGGATGCAAGAAGGGAGTTTGAGCTTGATGCAAATGGCTAAAATCTCTTCTGCTTTATATGATTATCAATTAAATAAAAAGTTATTCTATGTATCAATCCTTACATCTCCAACTACTGGTGGGGTGACAGCGAGTTTTGGTATGTTGGGGGATATCATTATTGCTGAACCCAATGCCTATATTGCATTTGCGGGTAAACGAGTAATTGAACAAACATTAAATAAGACAGTACCGGAAGGTTCACAAGCCGCTGAATATTTATTCCAAAAGGGTTTATTCGACCCAATTGTACCACGTAATCCTTTACAAGGTGTTTTGAGTGAGTTATTGCAACTCCACGCTTTTTTTCCCGTGAAAAAAAAAAAGAAACAAGTAGAATGTTAGGTTCAATTAGTTTATTGTAATGAAAATGAAAATATGAAAAGTTCAGTTTTCTTTGGTGACATAAGATTCAATTGTAGAGCGAATCAAGAGAGAATCAAAAGTTTCCTAATTTTTTGCGATATTCGTTTTTAGTCATATTGATGATTAGTAATCATAACGCCAGTCTCTATCAACAAACAAGACAAAAGTGCGACTTTTGCCTTTCGCGAATTTCGGGGAAGGCAAAAATTTGCATACTCTCCTTATACTTATGTATATAGTGTATATAGACAAAATTGTCTCTATTAGAGTCTTGCATCCTTCTCTAATTTACCGAGAATCGTCATTATTACTAATAACCCCTGTTGGATCAGTCATATAGTTTATGTAGAAAGCTAAAAAAAGCGAAGCCCATTTAGTTAGTTAGTTAGTTCTATCCTCTTTGCACTTACTCTATACTCAATTATTATATATATATATTCACTTATCTTAGAGTCTAATTTCTTCCAAATAGAATTATTCTATTCTTAAATACCTTATATAACAATTATAAGAATATATAACAGGTACAAATAGTAAATCGAGGTATCCATTCTATGACAACTCTTAACTTACCCTCTATTTTTGTGCCCTTAGTGGGCCTAGTTTTTCCGGCAATGGCAATGGCTTCGTTATTTCTTCATATTCAAAAAAACAAGATTTTTTAGATCCGATGGGATGAAATCTCATTGATTTTTTTTCAAGACTTAGATTTAGATCATAATACAGATATCTATTTAGTATAATATTATATAAGGTGCGGCTTCTTCCGAAGCCTCCTAAAGATTCACATTAGAATAAGGCTAGTTGATGAGAGTTCCTTCGGAAACAAAAAGAGTAAAGTCAAATGGATTTTGTTTATTCTTTCACTTCCAATAAAATACAACTGGATCTAGTATGAGTTGGCGATCAGAACATATATGGATAGAACTTATAACAGGGTCTCGAAAAATAAGTAATTTCGGTTGGGCCTGTATCCTTTTTTTAGGTTCAGTAGGATTTTTATTGGTTGGAACTTCCAGTTATCTTGGTAGGAATTTGATATCTTTATTTCCATATCATCAAATATCTTTTTTTCCACAAGGGATCGTGATGTCTTTCTACGGTATCGCGGGTCTTTTTATTAGTTCCTATTTGTGGTGCACAATTGCGTGGAATGTGGGTAGTGGTTATGATCGATTCGATAGAAAAGGAGGAATAGTGTGTATTTTTCGTTGGGGATTTCCTGGAAAGAATCGTCGTATTTTCCTCCGATTCCTTATGAAAGATATTCAGTCCATAAGAATAGAAGTTAAAGAGGGTATTTATGCCCGCCGTGTTCTTTATATGGAAATCCGCGGCCAGGGGGACATTCCCTTGACTCGTACTGATGAGAATTTGACTCCACGCGAAATTGAACAAAAAGCTGCTGAATTGGCCTATTTCTTGCGCGTACCTATTGAAATTTTTTGAAAAATAAACTAACTAAACGTTTTCTCATCAAAAGGAAAAAGCTTGTGAATCCTCTTTTTTTATTTTTTTATAATATAAGAGCACTCATTGTAGTCAAACCGGATCATACATATATTATTATAGAACAGCCATAAAACAAAACTACTTTGTCCGCAAAACGTAGTATGTAAATCCGCGAAACTTAATTAAGTACCAAAAAAAATAACAAATCACCGGAATTCGGTCTTGTTTTGCCATTATTTTTTGATCATCACACTGTTTTTCATAATTTTTTCAACTAGTCTTGGGCTCAGGGGGTTTATTTCGTCTTGAAATAGGATTGGCTAATTTGAATTCGCTCGTTCGGGTATCCATCGTAAGGGGGAAACTATTTCAAATTTAACTAATTAAAATATCTGAAAAAAAATGAGTATTTCTTTATTTAAATTCGAAACAACGGTCTTATTCTATTTCTGTATTCTTTGTAGGGTCAGGGGCTAAACTAAACACTGAATCACAAAAAAAGGGGGGGGGATTCATATCTTGTAATAGAACTCACGCTTGATCGAAAGAGTAGATCACATAGAATCGATGAATAGGGTGGCTTCATTAATAATTCAAAAATGAAAAAAAAATGTCAAAAAAGAAAGAATTGACTCCCCTTATATATCTTGCATTTATAGTATTTTTGCCCGGGTTGATCTCTCTTTTATTTCAAAAAAGTATGGAATCTTGGATTACAAATTGGTGGAATACTAGGAAATATGAAATTTTTTTGAATCAGATTCAAGAAAAGAGCATTCTAGAAAAATTCATAGAATTAAAGGAACTTTTCTTGGTGGAAGAAATGATAAAGGAATTTTCGGAGACACATACTCAAAAATTGAGTATAGGGATACAAAAAGAAACAATCCAATTGATCAAGATGCATAATGAGAATCATATTCATACGATTTTACACTTCTCGACAAATCTAACCTATTTTGTTATTCTAAGTGGTTATTCTCTTCTGGGTAATAAAGAACTTAGTCTTTTTAACTCTTGGGTTCAGGAATTCTTATATAACTTAAGTGACACAATCAAAGCTTTTTCTATTCTTTTATTAACCGATTTATGTATCGGATTCCATTCACCCCACGGTTGGGAATTTCTGCTTAGCTTTGTGTACAAAGATTTTGGGTTTTCTTATAATGATCAAATTATATCTGGGCTTGTTTCCACTTTTCCAGTTATTATAGATACAATTTTCAAATATTGGATTTTCCGGTATTTAAATCGTATATCTCCGTCACTTGTAGTGATTTATCATTCAATGAATGATTGAAAAACGGTCCACTGTAATCTTAATCCAATTCTAATGTTTGTTACTGTTTAACATAGGAAAAGCGCATTCAAAATAATATAATACTTCCTAGTTCTAGCAATCTAGGGGGATTTTCCTATATTGCAGTGAAATTAGTTTAGTAAAGAGCGGAATCGTGGATAGGGAACTAGACTAGCGACCTACCTAATTTATTGTAGAAATTTTCGGGATCAATGATTGGACCATGCAAACTAGAACTACCCTTTCTTGGATAAAGGAACAGATTACTCGATCTATTTCCGTATCCCTCGTGATATACATAATAACTCGGACATACATTTCAAATGCATATCCCATTTTTGCACAACAGGGTTATGAAAATCCACGAGAAGCAACTGGGCGTATTGTATGTGCCAATTGCCATTTAGCTAATAAGCCTGTGGATATTGAGGTTCCACAAGCGGTACTTCCTGATACTGTATTTGAGGCAGTTGTTCGAATTCCTTATGATATCCAAGTGAAACAAGTTCTTGCTAATGGGAAAAAGGGTGGTTTGAATGTAGGGGCTGTTCTGATTTTACCTGAAGGGTTTGAATTAGCCCCCCCCGATCGTATTTCGCCCGAGATGAAAGAAAAGATAGGAAATCTGCCTTTTCAGAGTTATCGCCCTACTAAAAAAAATATTATTGTGATAGGTCCTGTTCCGGGTCAGAAATATAGTGAAATTACCTTTCCTATTCTTTCTCCCGACCCTGCAACTAAGAAAGATGCTCACTTCTTAAAATATCCCATATATGTAGGTGGAAACAGAGGGCGGGGGCAGATTTATCCGGACGGGAGCAAGAGTAATAATACAGTTTATAATGCTACAGCAGCAGGTATAGTAACGAAAATTATACGAAAGGAAAAAGGGGGATATGAAATAACTATAGGGGATCCATCAGACGGGCGTCAAGTGGTTGATATTATTCCTCCAGGACCCGAACTTCTTGTTTCAGAGAGTGAGTCTATCAAACTTGATCAACCATTAACAAGTAATCCTAATGTGGGGGGATTTGGTCAGGGAGATGCAGAAATAGTACTTCAAGATCCATTACGTGTTCAAGGTCTTTTGTTCTTCTTGGCATCTGTGATTTTGGCCCAAATCTTTTTGGTTCTTAAAAAGAAACAGTTTGAGAAAGTGCAATTGTCCGAAATGAATTTCTAGGTCCTTGAATTTATCAATATAAAGTTCGTGGAAAAAGGACAAAATTCTTGTTGGAAATTAGGTTATATATAATAAAAAAAAGAATGCAAAGTCTTTTGTTTACTTGTTTATATTCTTTTTTCTACTAGCTATAAGTAATTACTTGTACACAGCACTGATGATGGTATGTATATTGGAAATAAAAGTTTTTCAATTTACCTTTTCTTTGTTTCCAAATTGTAGTGGTGTGATCAGTCATATTAAAATGGAATATAATGCATCACTGATTTTCTATTCAAATAGAAAAAATTGACTAGATACTAAACATAAAATAAAATAAGCGGAAAATAGAAAAGAAAGAATAAATGAGGGGAACCTATTTTGTTAGGAAGGATTAGTCGTTTTCCTAGTCT